CAAAAGACGTTTTTACGGGATCCCTATCTACAACAATTTTCACTTCTGGTTCCGGCGAACGAATAATCATTAAGTCCTCCTCTTTCCGGACAACACATACAAAGAGACCTGCCAACAGTCAAGTTTTTAGTGAAACTTCTGAAAGATGGATATTTTTTTTTTTTTTTATCATCGGTCCCCCATCTCTCATTCATCTATTTTATTTAGTTATTCACTAGAGCAATTATGATATCGAAGTTGATCCGGGGCAAGTGTTCGGATCTATTATGACATAACGATTAGGTGCCCAACGGACCCTTTTTATTATCAAATACCTTTGACTTTTCCTGGCATGACGAAGATGTTTTTTTTTGCTAGTGTATTTATATCTGAATGTAAAAGTGCCCATATCGATATACTTCTATGAAACATCTTCTTATGCGATATCCATATTTAGTAATTCGGGGGCATACTTGATTTATTTATTAGCTATATCCTATACGATTTGATACTGCTGTATCCCTATCATTTATCCTTATGGGATACTATACAAAATAGAATTTTTTAGGAAGAAGAGATATAATGAAATTCTTGATTGGATCTTCTCATAGTAACTATCTATTTTAGTTGATTGATGGATCCAATCACCATTTTAATAAATTAAAAAATTAATAAAGCGAGTGCTTTTATTCGAATTCGAAACGCCTCGTGATCTTCAACCAATTATGTGCTTCAATATAATTACCTGGAGTAAGCGCTATAGCTTGTTTCCAATACTCAGCAGCTTGATCGAACCAAGCCTCCGCAATTTCAGAATCACCCTGTAGAATGGCCTGTTCTCCCCGGTCGGAATAGGTGGTTAAATTCCTTCCCTTAGAACCGTACTTGAGAGTTTCCTGCCTCATACGGCTCAGCAATCGACTCTTTTTGTGTCCCATCTTTTTAATCTACCCTATGCTAACTGAATTTAGGTTTTTCATAAACCTAACCCAGTTTTCTTGGGTTAACCAGACGAAGTTAAGTTAATTACATAAGTTTCAAACTCTAATTTTGATCAATAATCAGTTTTATCTTTTCTCCTACCTTCATAAGAATTAACTCCCCCTATATCGTTAGGATTTTCTGAAAGGTAACTATCTCGGTTTCATCTCATATATGAAATTCATATAGAATTTTTGAAAAGACTTTCCTCCGTAAGAAAAAAGAACTTACTATCTTTGGGATCTGATGCTACACCGCTGCTCAATACCTTAGTAGATCGACTCTATTACATAAGTAGATTCCTAACTTTATATCTCATATTATGACATAAGTAAGCAGTTCTTAACTGTATCGACCTAATAACTTGCTAATTGATCTTTACGGTGCTTTCTCTATCAATTCGATCCTTTATCCATAGAGTATATAGGCGTACTTATTCATTTATATTTTAAGTATTTTTCCTTGCTACAGCTGATAAAAATCGTTGCTTTGGACGATACATATGTAGAAAGCCTATTTTATTCTAGTATTTACTAGCCTTTATCTTTTTTCTATAATGGAGATAGTCGCACGTAATGACAGATCACGGCCATATTATTAAAAGCTTGTGGTAAGAATGGGTTTCGTTCTAGTGCCCGGAAATAATATTCCAAAGCCTTCGTATGCTCTCCGTTGCTTGTGTGTATAAGGCCTATATTATAGAGTATATAACTTCGATCATAGGGATCAATTTCTGGTCGCGTAGCTTCATAATAATTTTGTAAAGCTTCCGCATAATTTCCTTCGGATTGAGCCGACATCCGTTACGGCCGTTCATTCTATATCAAAGAATCTCCGTTCCAGAACCGTACATGAGATTTTTATCTCATACGGCTCCTCCCCTCTGTGCATAGTACTAAGGGACATAATCTCTGGAATCAAGATTTCACTATTCTCATTATGAACTGATGGGGGCTAGTATTTTTACAAGAAATTTCTAGCCAGCCTTCCCGAAAGAGGTCTTTTCTTAACACCAATTGTATTAGTGCTAGATGGAAATAGTCACTCCAACAATTTCTTTGTTCACAACGCCTTCTATTTCCAGGAATCAGTCACTTCAACAATCTTTGATGGTTATATGGGTATCCAAAGTACAAACGAGATGGATGTTTGTTGTCCCAACCATTCATTCTTTCTTTTCTTATTAGTCCCAATACCGAGAAGGGGTAATTTATAATATAACAAAGTTTTCGTGTTGTTGATTCCGTAGAGTAGTGCTTCTTCCTCTATGCCGCCCATTGGTACTAGTGGCGTAGTATTGACCCGCAATCCAGAACCTATAGGTGTAACCTTTCGCTCAATACTAAAATCGATAATTAAAGCATCTGAAGCCGTATCAATCGAGGATACACGACAGAAGGAATTGTTCTATCTTTAAACTTCACCTTCACCAAGCGTTGGTTTAAAAAAATTTGTTTCTTTCTATCCCGAACCACGCTTCTCTCTCTCAGATTAAGGTCTAAAAAAGCAAGAAAAAAAATCAAATCGCACCATCTCGGTAATAAGTAAATGCCTTTTTTTCCCCTGAAGTTGTCGGAATTATTCGTAATAAGATATTGGCTACAATTGAAGAAGTCTTATCAATAAAATTTCCATTTATCCGGGATCTAGGCATAATTAACAATCCATTCTATAATTCTTCTCATTTTCCCAAAGGAAAATTATCCGAATTGTACAGTAGTACGAAATATCATAAAAATAGACTAATTCTAAAAAAAGATGTGGATATTCCGCTCAAATTGTGCCCAAGGGGGGATGAGATGAGATATGAAATATTTGAATGAGATTGGATTTCCTACAAATTAAGTAGTATACTGATAAACGGAACTATTACGATTTTCTCTAAGTTGACTAACCAAGGACTTTATTTTACTATAGATTCTGGTAACTCGAAAAGTTTTAATTTGGTTATAATCAAAAGAGGAAAAATAAAGAATGGAATAATAATTCCATGATAAAATAGAGGAGAGTAACCATACTCTTTTGTTTGCATAATGCGTATGCGTCATACAATTGAAATATAAAAATCCATTAAGTAAATTGGTGTTGAGAAATATGAAATTTGAAAGGAATCTTTTATTCCTATGTAACCAGTAATGGGTCCTACCCGTACTGGAATAAATAATATGAATGACTCGCTATTCACTTCACTCGGTTTCTGGTTAATAATAAGATTATGATTATGTAGGAGAGATGGCCGAGTGGTTCAAGGCGTAGCATTGGAACTGCTATGTAGGCTTTTGTTTACCGAGGGTTCGAATCCCTCTCTTTCCGTTTCTATCGAGTCACCAACGTTACCGATCACAATGTATCAAATTCAAATAACAATTGATAGCATTATTCCAACAGTAAGTAAGAACTTTATTTGATTTGATAGAGATTCTCTATTCCTAATTACATTACTGTGGTACGTAAAATAGAAATATGGGAAAAGCAAAAAAAAAAATCCTACTGCCGATCCATTTGTGATACGTGAATAAGAAAAAAATGTGGATCAAGGCTCTTAAATCTATTTCCTTTTGTCTGAACCTTTCTTGTTATTTTCATTAGGTTCAAGTCTGACGGGAATAATATTCTACAACTAACAACTCATTTATTTTCAAACCAATCCACTTACTATCTATTATTTGATTTACTAATCCTTCATATTGGAATAAGTCAATAGTCAAATGTTTTGGCAATTCCTCCCGGAGCGATGAAGCAATATAATTTTGAATCAGAGATTTCGATCTTTGTTTATCCTTCGTAGTAATAATATCTCGGGGTTTGCAACGATAACTTGGTATATCTACTAGACGACCATTAACTAAAATATGTCTATGGTTAACTAATTGTCTGGCTCCAGGAATGGTTGAAGCCATACCTAATCGAAAAAGGATGTTATCCAAACGCATCTCAAGTAGCTGTAGTAAAACCTGACCTGTTGACCCTTTGACTTTTCCAGCGATATGCACATATCTAAGTAATTGTCGTTCTGTCAGACCATAATGAAAACGCAATTTCTGTTTTTCTTCTAGACGAATACGATATTGCGATTTTTTCCCAGAACGCAATTGGTTTTTAAGATCACTTCCAGATCTAGGCCTTTTACTAGTTAATCCTGGTAAAGCCCCCAGACGGCGTATTTTTTTGAAACGAGGCCCTCGGTAACGAGACATAAAACTCCTTTTTTTTATTGAAAAATTTAAAGAAAAATCTAAATTAAGACTAAACTAAAGGATAAACAAAGCAAGGCTAAATCTACTGAAGTATACAATACTAAAGTAGAATGAAAATAGAATGAAATGCATTGTATCAATATCTATATTTTTTGTATATGATAGTAAAGAAGTTAAGTCTCTGTTTTATGATTTGTTCTGTATAGATCTAATTGCTCCATTCCAATCTATTTTTTATTCATAGTTGCAAGTTAACACGACATAATAGATCAGCGACCGATATTTGAAGAAAGGGGGGAGAAGATATTATCAATCATGAAAAAATAGATAGATAAAAGCCGGCTATCGGAATCGAACCGATGACCATCGCATTACAAATGCGATGCTCTAACCTCTGAGCTAAGCGGGCTCACATAGCAGAAATAGAAATAGTGAATAGGGAGTCCAGAAACTACCAGATTTAATATATTAGCTATTAATTTCTTTATAATTAATATTTATTATTTTTAAAATTTTAATTCATAGTATTAATAATTACTTAATAATAATACTTAAAAAGACATAATATTTCCATAATTATTACTTGATTAAGAATATAATATCAAATTCAATTTGATATTATATTTTAGAAAAGTCTAATTATTTCTTAGAACAGTTATACCAAATTATGCTAAGTAATTATTAATTATCTCTAAATAAATTATATAATTAATTATATTATATAATATAATGATAGTGAATCCATTCTAAGATTAAGAATAAAGATATTATTATTATAAAGATTAAAGATACAATTAAAATTATAATTAAGACATTCCTTTGTTGTCATTCAGAGAAGATAGGGCGAAAAAAAAAATAAGTAATGAGTATCGATCCTTCCAGTATTACAAATTGCGCTTTTAAAGTTAAAATGAAGGGAGGAGAGATTATAGAGGTGGGATATATCTATTCATATTGAATTGGAGGCACATCAATGATAGAATCATGTCCGATTGGAACAAATTAGGGTTCATTCAATACAATGGAAATGATAGAGAATGGCAAAAAAATAGTGGCATACACTTTTAGATCTAAGAATCATTATCTAATAAATTCAACGCAATGATTTGATTCCAAGATAAATAAAATAAATAAAGGAATTGAATAGAATTACAACTGGATCCTGTCGCAAAAGGGGATATGGCGAAATCGGTAGACGCTACGGACTTGATTAAATTGAGCCTTGGTATGGAAACCTGCTAAGTGATAACTTCCAAATTCAGAGAAACCCCGGAATTAAAAATGGGCAATCCTGAGCCAAATCTTTATTTTGAGAAAAAGGGTTTAATTTATAGTTTTTTTAATATAAAACTACAATAAAAAAAGATAGGTGCAGAGACTCAATGGAAGTTGTTCTAACGAATGAAGTTGATTACGTTGCGCTGGTAGCCGGAATTCTTCTATCAAAATTACAGAGAGGATGCCCGCCCTATATACGTATATATACATACTGACCATAGTAAACGATTGATTAATCGCGGCCCGAATCCATTATAATATATATATATGAAAAATTTAAGAGTTATTGTAAATCTATTCCATATTCCAATCAAAGTTTAAGGAAGAATCGAATATTCAGTGATCAAATTATTCATTCCAGAGTCTGTATAGATCTTTTTAAAAACTGATTATTCGGACGAGAATAAAGAGAGAGTCCCATTCTACGTGTCAATACCGACAACAATGAAATTTATAGTAAAAGGAAAATCCGTCGACTTTATAAGTCGTGAGGGTTCAAGTCCCTCTATCCCCAATAAAAGTCCATTTTAAGTACTAACTTAACTATACTTCCTAACTACTTTTTATCTTATCTTTTTTTAATCTAAGAAATTCAGGAGCTGGGTAAGATTTTTTAATACTTTCTTAATTTTTTAGTCCCTTTAATTGACATAGATAAAGTGCTCTACTAGGATAATGCGCGAGAAAAGGTCGGGATAGCTCAGTTGGTAGAGCAGAGGACTGAAAATCCTCGTGTCACCAGTTCAAATCTGGTTCCTGACACGTAAATAATGTATCAAATAATTAGTCATACAAATTAATGGGATATATATTCATTAATAGCCTCAAGCATTATATATATGTATACCTAAATTCTATATCATCTAGGTATAATTAGGTCTAATAGGGTATATGGATAGTGTATGGATATAGACCTCCATTTTTGAGATGGATAAAATATATATGGTAAAGAACAAAATGGGATTATGCTTTCTTTTATTTTTTATTTGTTCATACCGTGCTTTCTCTCACCCAAATGTTAAGCCTTCATATATATCTAACATATATATCTAAAATTAATAAGTTAAAGGATTGGTTAAAAAACTTAAAAGTCTAAAGGAGTTGAAGGATATAAATAAACAGAATGTATTTCAAACACAGTACAAATAAAATCTGATCCTTTTGCATTTCTGAATTTTGTTTTCGTATTTTATTTTATATTTATTCTATTTTTCACTCCTACTTACCCACTTCTACTTTATTTAACTTTTTTTTACTTCCTGAGATCCCTCTAAGTAATGTGCGCGGTACAAAGTTCATGTTACATGGTACAGAACTCTTTTTATTCATCCTATTCTATTGTTTTTACTCATACGAAATGTATATCTTTCAAATTGGGGAATATCAATGAAGCATCTTTTTTAGCTTTTAGCCCATCCAGAATACGAATTAGAGTGCAGTTACTCTGTTTCAGATGAAACAGGACGTTAAAATATTCCTTAAATGAATTCTGGAGTCGTGTCATTATCATATACATTAACATTAGTTTCTTGTCATTCAATGAGCATCTTGTATTTCATAGAAATTTGGAGTAATATAGTCCTTACGTAGGGGCCAACCTATCCAACTTTCAGGCATCAAGATACGTTTAAGGCGTGGATGATTATTATAAGAGATTCCCAACATATCATATGATTCCCGTTCTTGAAAATCTGCACTTCTCCAAACCCAGAAAACAGACGGTATTCTAGGATTATTCCTTGGGACAAAGACTTTTATGCATACCTCTTCAGGTTTATCTATACCATACCGTATTCTCGTAAGATGATACACACTAGCTAAAAATCCACCTGGTGCTATATCATAGGCGCACTGGGAGCGTAAATAATTGTAACCATATACATATGAAATGACAGCAATGGAGTTCCAATCCTCAGTTTTTATTTGTAAAGTCTCTATTCCTTGGTAATCGAAGCCCAAAGATCTATGAACTAGCTCATGCTTGACTAGCCAATCAGATAAATTACCCTGCATTTTCTTGATCTCTCCCACATTTGTACATTTATAATTTATATGAGTATTTCAC